AATTAAATAGAATCTTAGAATATAATATATTATGTAGAATATATGATGATTATGATTACACAATTACCGCTTGTATAATATAGAATAGGCTTTTCTTAGATTTATATTTACTATAGGGATAATATCAAACTACCTACCAATGAAGTAGTATGATTAATACATCAAAGATTTTGGGGAAAGGTATGAAACAATTGAAAAAAAAAGAAGTGGTACTGGAATCATTTGACCTATATGCGCAAATGGAATTCGGGCAAATCTTCCCCCGGAGTAGAACAAGAACCTAAAAGAATTGAAAGGCCCCATTCAGGAACAAGAAAATTACATCGTAATTTGAATTTCGATGAAACAATACATCAATGAGAAGTTAGTTCAATAAGTTCATAAAATTCTTTTTGATTTTCTACATTATAGAATAGAGGTAAGGAGAAGGGGCAAAACTCATTAAAAAAAAAGAAATAGGATTGGAATCGACACATTGATTTTTTTCACAATTCTTTTGAACCGTATGCATCCAAAGGTGCACGTACGGTTCCTCAGGGATACAATTTTATCCTAATCAACCGACTTCATCGAGAAAGATTACTTTTTTTAGGCCAAGAGGTTGATAGCGAGATCTCGAATCAAATTGTTGGTCTCATGGTATATCTCAGCATAGAAGATGATACTAGGGATCTTTATTTGTTTATAAATTCTCCAGGTGGATGGGTAATACCAGGAATAGCCATTTATGATACTATGCAATTTGTGTTACCAGATGTACATACAATATGTATGGGATTAGCCGCTTCAATGGGATCTTTCATTCTGGTCGGAGGAGAAATTACCAAACGTCTAGCATTCCCTCACGCTTGGCGCCAATGAGTTTTTTTTATTTGAGAAAAAAAAAGAATACTATGCCTTCGCTGTATCGAATATGAATTAAATAAAGAATAAGTAATAATAGCATGGCACTTCAAGTTCGATATGAACAAACCATTATTGTTTTTTTTTTAACATGAGATTTTGTATCGAAATAGTAGTATGAAAGAAGGGTTATTCCCAATTTGATTTTCTGTGTCAAGCAAGAGTCAATTTCAGCGTCACAAACCATTATTCTTCCACAACAGAAGTCTCTTTCTTATTTTTCTGTTATGAGAGAGTAAAGAATAAAAAAAATGGAAAAAATCATTTTTTCCTTCTTAGATCTTATCAAAAAGAAACTTTGGGATTGCTAAACCACAGACGAGATAAATATATAAAGCAACAGAACCATCATAGTATCTTTTTAACTACTACGAAAGGAAGGGTGGTAAATGGATCATTTAATAATTTGGATCATATAGGTTCTATTTATTCTTTTCGATAAAAGAAATTCTATCAAAAAAAGAAAATCCATTGCAGAGCCGTATGCAATGTACAAAAGATGCCTGTACGGTTGTTTAATTCTATTTTTTTATTGTTATTTTGATTCCCCCTTACTTTAATCCATCCAATCGTGCGATATATAGATAGAAGAACCATTCATGATGTTATATCAATATCATCAGGGTTATGATTCACCAACCTGCTAGTTCTTTTTACGAGGCACAAGCAAGGGATTTTATCCTGGAAGCAGAAGAACTATTGAAGCTTCGCGAAACTCTCACAAAAGTTTATGTACAAAGAACGGGCAACCCTTTATGGGTTATATCCGAAGATATGGAAAGGGATGTTTTTATGTCAGCAACAGAAGCTCAAGCTCATGGCATCGTTGATCTTGTCGCGATCGAAAATGAAAATACTGGGAATTCCATATAAAAATACGAATTACTTTTCAAAAATTACGTGTGAATAGAAATCATTCATAATCATTAATCATCCGGTTAAGATCGATCTAAGCCAACCCGCTCTATTCTATCTAGAATGAGATTCTATAGACACACCATGCCAACCATTAAACAACTTATTAGAAACGCAAGACAGCCAATAAGAAATGTCACGAAATCTCCCGCTCTTAGAGGATGTCCTCAGCGTCGAGGAACATGTACTAGGGTGTATGTGCGACTCGTTAAGTTCAGATCATGAGTTTGAAGAAATGCAAAAATTTTTTCCGGTATCAACGACCACTACCAATGAATTAGGATAGATAGGGTGGAACACGGCCTTTTGATTGACTAGTATCAAGATCTATTATCTACCTAATTATGTTATGAATTTATGGTTTCTATTGGTGCAAATCCAATCACTCCGTTTGAGATGAGAAGGAATTCTCCATTGGTAACAAATAGTTACCATTAAGCGGAGGAAAAAGGTTATGCTCCTATTCCTTTTCTTGAAAAAAAAACGGACTAACAAGGTCAGCTACCTAGCCAACTTTCAGAATTAAATACCGTCACTGTATGGATAGCTTTTTTGTGAAAAGGACTATTACTTTAGAATTAGAATTGAAAAAAGAATTCTAATTTAAAATGGATGGGTAGAGCCAAAGAGTGTGAACTATACAAGTTCACAAGAAATTTTGATGAAATGAAAGAAGAGGCTCCGGTGTATAGAGAGGACCTCACCGTTTCAGAAGTTGCCATAGAAACGAGAAAACCCACTATTCTTTTTTCTTTAGTAGCAGTCGAATTTCTTATTTCTAGGCGAGATACCTTGAAGAAAGAAAAAATCGTGGTCGGGAAGGTCATAGTCGCAAAAGCCATTGGAATTTATATTTTATATATCGGAAGAATCCGTTTTGTTATTAATCGACCGGAAGAAAAGGATGACTGAAAGAAGAGAAATCAATTAGTTATTCAATAAAGTTTCATTTGATTCAATGACCAGAGTTAAACGAGGATATACAGCTCGGAGACGTCGAAAAAAGATTCGTTTATTTGCATCAACCTTTATAGGGGCTCATTCAAGACTGACCCGAACGACTACTCAACAAAGAATGAGAGCTTTGATTTCTTCTCATCGAGATAGGAGCAGGAAAAAGAGAGATTTTCGTCGTTTGTGGATCACTCGGATAAATGCGGTAACTCGTGAGGATAGGCTATTCTATAGTTATAGCCTCTTCATCCACAATCTGTACAAAAGACAATTGCTTCTGAATCGTAAAATACTTGCGCAAATAGCCCTATCAAATAAGAATTGTTTTGATATTATTTCAAAGAAAATTATCAATTAAAAAGAAAAGAATACAAATCAAATAAAGGAATAAAAGAATCTTAATAGAATCTATTATACAGGAAAAAAGAATGATTGAAACAGGATTTCCCGGAGAATGGACTCCGGGAAGATAGAATAAAAAGAAATTAATATTTGAGTAGTAGGAAGAAACGAACATCTTTCAAGAAAAAAAGATTTCTTCCCCATTTTTCCTTTTTTATAATACAAGAATCAAATCTGGATCCTAGTTTTTTTTTCGAGCAAAACATTAATATGAGTTTGAGTTCCGATTGGAGTTTTGAAGAGTATATCTATTTAGTATTTATTTTTGGTTCTAGGACCAGTAGTTCTAGGAATCGACTCCACTCTCTCCAATTGTTTCTCATTATTACGAAAAGGTAACAAAGATAAAATACGAGCTTGTTTTATAGCAATAGTAATTAATCGTTGTTGTTTCAAAGTCAACCTATTCGTCCGTCTAGATAAGATTTTTCCTTGTTCACTAAGAAATCGACTAATTAAACTCATGTTTCTATAATCGATTCGATCCCCCGATCCGATTGGGGGTAAACGCCTACGAAAAGATCGCTTGGATTTACGAAAAGGTTGTTTGGATTTATCCATGGTTTGCTTATTCCTTGTTTGTTTATTCCTTCGATATAAAATAGAATCCTCTTTTTTTCTTATTCATTTCAGATTCGACCAAAATAGGATTGGGTTTGTATTATATATGTTAAGATGTAAAGTTCTTACTCTTCCCACTACTTGGAAAAATCAAACACGAATTCTTTTCTATCTATTTCTTTATTTCCCCATGAATCGTATACTTTTGACAATAGCGACAAAATTTTCTAAATTCTAGTCGATTGGGTGTATTGTGTCGATTCTTTTGAGTAATATATCTAGAAATGCCCAACAATTCTTTATTGACACCCTTTCGAACACAACAGGTACATTCCAAAATCACTATAATTCTAATATCTTTACCCTTGGCCATGAACCTCCTTTTCATTTTGGATCGACTTCGTTCGCTATGGAATTTCTAACTATTTTCTTTTTTTTAATTCTTAGAATTCGAATGACTTCGAAGTACTATAATCTAAAATAGAATTACTAGAATAACTATAATATTCTAAATAGAAAGAAAAAGAGTCATATTCATTAATAGAAGAATATTAAGAATATCGTAATAATTAATTAATACAATTTTTTTCTAACTATGAATCATTTCTATACTAATCTCAGTATTTTCTTCTTTCTATATTAGAATTTCGTGGAACCGTCCCTAGACTGGATCCACATTTCCATTTTTTCCCCAAAAATTTCACTTTATTTTGACTGAGATTCAATACACTCTTTCTTTTTTTTTAGGATAGATTATAGGATATAAAAGAAAAAGAATTTAGAGCCATGTTACGTAAAATTCTATCTCAAATCTTCTTCATTTTTTATCAATACAAGAATTTCATCAGGATGAAAAAAAGGGGAATGACAAGGCATCTGGAAATAAACGATTAATTTCTATCAATAGACCTGCTAAAGACCCAAACCATAAAGTGGTTAACACAGGTGCCGTTGAGAGATATGTTTTTATATCTCGCATTGAAAATCCTCCTTCTTCTTTTATTTTATATTTTTTTCTTATTTCTTTTCTTTGTATTGTATATTGTAAAAATTGTATATTGTAATACATATATAATCCTAGTTCGCTATTCTAATAAATAGATCATAGATAATCCGATATTTTCATTTTAGTTCAAGATCATTTGTTTTTGCTTAAAATGAAATTAGAATTAGGAATTACTAACTAAAATGCATATGTACAATGACCCAGCAGATTCAATTTTGCCGCCCCCTAAAAAAAATGACAAGAACATTCTCTACCTATC